ACTCAGGCTCAAATTTGAATTAAACGTGGGAATAGGAAAGTCGGGGTCTAGCGCAAGAATACAAGATCTTTAACGGCCCTTTGGGGTTAAATAGAGTTTCAACCTCATTGTCTTACTTATTATTTACTATTACTATAACTTTTATAACTTTTGGTCTTGCTTTGATTTAATTTATTTTTTAGAGTTGGATTTCCAATTAATAACTTCTATTTTTTCCTTCCTTTCTTTTTCTTCATTTCAAACTAAAATAGAAGAATTGAATAAATTTAAAATCCAAAGGAGGTTTATGGCAAAGAAGAAAGATGCGCGGGGAACGGTAATTTTGGAATGTACCAGTTGTATACAAAATGGTGTTAAGAAGGTAGCAAGGGGTATTTCCAGATATATTACTCAAAAGAATCGGCACAATACGCCCAATCGATTAGAATTGAGAAAATTCTGCCCCTATTGTTACAAACATATGATTCATGGGGAAATAAAGAAATAGGTTGAACCAAGTATGTCTTATCCTAGAAAGGGAAAAAATAACATTATATAGAACACATTGAAATAGAAATACAAGATATTACATTTAAATAAAAAGAATCCTATTTGGAGTTAAAATGACAATTAAGAAATAGTATTTTCGGGATAAGAAATAAACTTAACAAACAAACCATGGATAAATCCAAGCGATCTTTTCTTTTCGTAGGCGTTTGCCCCCGATTGAATCGGGGGATCAAATTGATTATAGAAACATGAGTTTAATTAGTCGATTTATTAGTGAACAGGGAAAAATCTTATCTAGACGAGTGAATAGATTGACCTTGAAACAACAACGATTAATTACTATGTGCTATAAAACAAGCTCGTATTTTCTCTTTGTTACCTTTTCTCAATAATAAAAAAAAAATTGAAAGAATTGAGTCGACCACTAGAACTACTGGTCTTAGAACCAGAAATAAATAGGCTTGTTTTTTGTTCACTTCAATCAGAATTACAATCCGAACTCAAAGATGGATTGGTGTTTTATTTGACAAATCTTAGAATCCAGATTTTTATATCGTAAAAAAAAAAAAGATTTTTTTATTGAACATGTTCATTCATTTTGACTACTTTAAGCGCATTTCTCAGAGTAATTTTGACTCAAACTCCACCCTCCCGGAGTTCATTCTCCGGTAACCTCATTTAAAATTTTTCGGTGTATTCTTTTCAATCCACTTTTTCTCTGATTTCATCGGAAATCATATAAAGACAATTCCTATTTGATATAGCTATTTGGGCCAGTATTTTACGATTAAGAAGCAACTGCCTCTTATATAGATCATGTATTAACTTACTATAACTATAGGATACCCCCTTTTCTCGGATTACTGCGTTTATCCGAGTGATCCACAAACGACGAAAATTTCTCTTTTGCTTATCCCTATCTCGATGGGCCGAAACCAAAGCTCTTATTTTCTGTTGAGTAATAGTTCGAGTAAGTCTTGAATGAGATCCTCGAAAACTTGATACAAATAAACGCATTTTTATTCTACGTTTCCGAGCTATATATCCCCGTTTAATTCTAGTCATTGAATAAATAAAATTTTGACAAATAACTAATTTTTTTTTCTTTTAGTTATTATTTTTCCCGTCCTGGTTTATTAATAACAAATAACCAAACAGATTTTTCCAATGTATAAAATAAAAATTCCAATGGCTTTGGCTACTATAACCTTCCCGACCACGATTTTTTGTTATTTTACTGCGAAATATGAAAGAAATAAGAAATTTTCTTTTGCTAGGTGTCAAAAATCTAGTAAAAAAAAAAAAAGAAATAGAAATTAAATGAATAAAGAAATAATGGGTTTACTCGTTTCTATGGTTACTTCTTAAACGGTGAGGTCTTCTCTATACACCGGAGCCTTTGGCTCCATTTAATATTTATATTTCATCAATGTTCTTTGTAACTTGTATAGTTCACACCACACTCTTTGGCTCTACCCACGAATTGTCCAGTAATAGATCTTTCACAAAGAGACCCACCTGTACAGTAACGGTATTTAATTATGAAAGTTAGCTTTGTAGCTGACCCTCGTAGTCCGTTCTTGGCCGAGTGAGAACTTCATTTTTCTATATATATATTTTTTTATTTCAATAAGATTTTTCCGCTTAATGGATAACCATTTGTTACCAATGGAAAATTTTTCTCATCTTAAATTCAGGTGATTGGATTTGCACCAATAGAAACCATAAACTTTATATACAATAGAAGGATAGATTTGCTTGTTTTTAGTATAGTGAATGGAGTCCCTTCTTCCATTCTATCCTATTCACTGGTATTGATCATTCATACTGGAAGCGGTTTTCTTTCCTTTTTTGTGTCAGCCCATGATCTAAACGAGTCGCACATACACCCTAGTACATGTTCCTCGACGCTGAGGACATCCCCGAAGGGCGGGGGATTTCGTGACATTTCGAATGGGCTGTCTTGTATTTCTAATAAGCTGTTTAATAGTTGGCATGTTGGGTCATATACATAATGGGCTGGTTTAGATTGATCCTAACCAGATTTTTTTATTTAATATTTATTATATAGTCAACTCATAGATAAAATACCAAATCAAATCACGGATTTGCAAAAAATCCATTTTTTCATTCAACTGCTACAAGATCAACAATTCCATAAGCCTGGGCTTCTGTTGCTGACATAAAAACATCTCTTTCCATGTCTTCAGATACAACCCATAAAGGTTTGCCCGTCCTTTGTACATAAACCTTTGTGAGGGTTTCGCGTAGTTTCAGCAGTTCTTCCGCTTCCAGGATAAATTCTCCTGTTTGTGCTTCATAAAAAGAACTAGCAGGTTGATGGATCATTACCCTGATAATAGTTCTGTCCGGTGTGATGACAGAAAAGAAAGATAAAGAATAATAGGAAAAAGGATAGAATTGAAAACAACCGTACGGGCATTATCTTTTATGCATTGCATACGGCTCTATAATAAAATTGACCCCTATTTTCGCGTTCAAGAAAGAGAAAAATAGAATCTATCAACCCCAGGTGGGTAAATGATCAAAATGCCTCCCTTCTTTTTTTCGTAGAAGTTCAAAAATACTATGATGGCTCCGCTGCTTTCTATTTAAAAATGGATTCTTTTTTTTTTTGTTTTTGATTCAGCAATCCCAAAGTTTCTTTTTGAGCTAACCAAAAAAGAAAAATTTGGTTTTTTCGCACTCTTTTTTTATAACTTAAATATTATTAAGTTATTAAGAGCCCATCGTCGTGAAAACAAACAAGTTTGTGACGCTAAAGTGGACTTCCGATAGATAAGAGAAAGTCGGAAATATCTTTTATCTCATACTACTCTCTCGATACATAAGCAAATCTTTTGAAAAAAATGAAAAAAAAAAATTCATATCGAATTCGAAGTGCCATGCTATTATTACTTAATATTCATATGGCGAAGGCATAGTTTTCTTTTTTCTCTCAAATAAAAAAACTTCATTGGCGCCAAGCGTGAGGGAATGCTAGACGTTTGGTAATTTCTCCTCCAACTAGAATAAAAGATCCCATTGACGCGGCCAATCCCATGCATATTGTATGGACTTCTGGTCGTACAAATTGTATAGTATCATAAATGGCTACTCCGGGTATTACCCATCCGCCAGGGGAGTTTATAAACAAATAAAGATCTTTGGTCTCATCCTCAATACTGAGATATACCATAAGACCAATAAGTTGATTCGAGATCTCGCTATCAACCTCTTGGCCTAAAAAAAGTAATCTTTCTCGATAAAGTCGGTTGAGTAGGGTAAAATTGTATCCCTTAAGAACCGTACATGCACCTTTTGATGCATACGGTTCAAAAAAAACGGCGAAGAAAAGAATCAATGTATAGATTCCAGGTCTCTTTCTTTTTTGAGTTTTTCTAATTTTTTTATAAAAGGGTTTTTTCTTCGATTTTTCAATAAAGATGCATTTTTATTTCTTCTTTGATAATATAAAAAAGGGCCAATAAACTTATCGAATTAACTTCTCATTGATGTACTCTTTCATTGAAATTCAATCCAAATCACAATGATATTTTCTTGTTCCTGAATGGGCCTCTTTCATCTTTTTAGGTTTATGCTCTACTCCGGGTAAAGATTCGTCCGATTTTGATTTGCACATATAGGACAAACCTTCCTATTACCATTTCTTGTTGTTATTACTTTACAAATAATCATTTATGATACACGTAGTAATCATAGATATATTACTAATTGGGTTTTTCTAAACGGAGCCTGGATATTTCATTTTTTTGTCCAGCTAAAGCCAACCATAAATTAGTCTAATTGATATAAGTCTCTGAATTCCCCAAAATAATGCATTTAATTGCAGTTCACGCTCCAATTTGTGGATGATTCCATTTCTCTTTCTTGGGCGAAACAGAGGATATCTCGGTCGGGGGAGAGAACGGGGAAATCCCATATGACCCAATATATCTGACAAGTCGCACTATACGTCAACCCAAGATGCATCTTCCTCTCCAGGACTCCGGAAAGGTACTTTAGGAACACCAATAGGCATGGATTGAAAGAAAAAGAAATTAAATACTATATTTCACTTTGATGTGGAAACGTAACAATATGGTTTTATTGTCTTTATTTATAATATTTATTTTATCCATAGATTAGAAAAATTTAGAAAGAAAGACAAAATAAATAAAGGAAAATTTTTTTGAATAGATCTTTCTGATGATAAATGAAGGATGGACACGTTTACTCATAGAAAACGGTATCAATCCACCATTGCATATTGGTACTTATCGAGTATAGAATAAATCTGCTTCTCTTTGTTCTTACGAACAGAATTTTTCCATTATTACGAATATGATATAGAATCATAATCCTTGTTAAGAAATAATCTACGGAACGGGGGAAGTCTATAGGAGAGTCATAGTATAACCTTTCCAATGCAATAAAGTTACGTAGTGTCTATTTTTCTTCAATTAAAGGGGTATTTTCCATGGGTTTGCCTTGGTATCGTGTTCATACTG